AATTGAAGATTTAGTTACGATTGGAAATAGACTTTTCTATCTTTATCCATGGATCCCTTACTTATACTTATTCAATTGGAAAGATTGATCTAATTCCAAATTCACAAAAATTATGTTTCGTAATTTCATAATCCAAATTTGAAATTTCTAATTGACCCTTGGATACAAATCACGAGAATGGATATTCTTCCTCGAATCTTTCATTTAGAGGTAAAGGATTCAAATGAAATCCTTTTAAGAAATAAAGTTTTTGATCAGAATATGAATGAAACTGAAGAACCCCTTAACTATTAAGAGGATTAATAGAACGAATCGCACTTTTACCACTAAACTATACCCGCTACAATACGATTATTGTATAGAAATGGGACTTTTGTCGAACAAGGGAATCGGACGTAATCAATATAGGACAGAAATAAAAAAAAATCATGAAATGCAAATTAGAGCTTAGAGTATTGACGTGTTTGTTAGGAGTCCTAATGAAATTAGGAAAAGAGGACTTATTTTGTTTAAAAATAAAAAACGAAATTGAATAACTAAATAAAATAACAAATTTGGTTCTTGAAGGAGTTTTGACAGATACGGCTCGACAAAACAATTTAAGCCATAACATAAAATGCATTGTGCAAAAAAAATACGTCGTTCTGTTTTTCCCTTTTTTCGAGTATCCAGCAAAAGTAAATTAAATAAAAAAAAAGAAGAAGAAACAAAAGAATAATAAAGAATAAGAAATGACACTTTGATTCCATCTAAATCATTTTTTTTTATGATTTGGCGGTATGGTTCATTGGAACAAAAAAAGGCCCGGCTGGGTACTGACCAGACCAGGCCGTGAAAATAAAAAAAAAAGGCCTTTTGTAATTTTGTAAAGAGATATTCTTTATTTTTTTCTATTTTGATTCGAGATATCTCTTTCGAGGCCATTCTTTATTTTCATTTTTAATTTTATAGAAATAAAAAATGGAATTCCCGATAAAAGTTGTATCCATCTGTATAATACAATACAAAATACAATAAAAAAATATATAAGCTATATAATAAAGTTAAAGTAAAGAAGGGCCTTTTTTCAAGCATTATCTTTTGTGTAATGTAACATAGTAATTATTATTATTTTTTTTTTTTTTCAATTAGGAGAGATGGCTGAGTGGATTAAAGCGTCGGATTGCTAATCCGTTGTACGAGCTATTCGTACCGAGGGTTCGAATCCCTCTCTTTCCGTTTCCGTCGCTGACTGGGTATCTTTCAAATTCGAATTTAGCGAACCCTTTTGCTTTTTTTTTTATTTGACTAGTTAAAGATGTAGAATAGATAAAATCAAATCCTAAAAACATTTCTACGAATAAAGTAAAGAAAAATTTCTTATTTTTTAGTCTTCACGTCCAGGATTACGCCCTGGATCATTAGATAGGAACCCGAAGATGAAGAGAGAAACAAAGAATATAACTATGGTGTAAACAAAGAGTTTGAGAGTAAGCATTACACAATCTCCAAATTTTTTTTTGGGGGGGGGGGAAGAGAATAGATTCTCTATTTTTATACTACATATCCTATTTTGACACCAAGAAATGAAACGGTTTTTCAAATTGATAGAAATACAAAAGAGTTTTTATTTTTCGAAATTAACACAATTCGACTTCGATATTGTGGCGGACTCTAATAGGGTCTTTCAATGAAAAAAAAGGGGGTCAGAATCGTGAAATGGGGAAATCTAAATTTATCGTGTCTGCCCAAGAATTTTACTGTTTTACTTGAGGGTTCATTCAAATTGGAAGACTCATCTGGTCTTATCAATTGTTAGAATTTTTTTTCTCGAGCTTGAATAAATCATGAATTTTTCTCGGACACTATTAACGATCTTATCGAAAACTTACAGCAGCTTGCCAAACAAAGGCTAAGAGAAAAAAGAGAAGAGGTATTACTGGCATAACATCTACAATTGGATTCAAAAAAGCGTACGCCTCGGGTAATTTGCCGAATAAAAAACTACTCGAATAAAGGGCAGAATTAAGAAAGATATAGATCAAACTAAAGGTATTAAGCATAACAAACATTTTGTTCTTTGAGATAATTGTATTTTGATTGAGTTAAAAATATGTTATTGATATAAGCTAAAAATGACGAAAAGAAAGTAAGGTAGACAAAAAAAAATACTTCTTTGAACCGAACCAATCAAAACAAAAATCCTTCAATTCTCACAAGAGAATAGAAGAAATCATACTTTCATACAATATCTTAATTGAATTCTATGTAATGATCAATAAATGGAGTTTAATTCCGCATCTACTTGTGTCAAAATCTTAAAAAAAAGAATCTACTTTATTCCGTAGAGATTTGGCCGGGAATTGACGAACAACCAATATTAGTGTTTATTAGTATCGAATAGAAAAGAAATTCAAATGGGGCGTGGCCAAGCGGTAAGGCAACGGGTTTTGGTCCCGCTATTCGGAGGTTCGAATCCTTCCGTCCCAGAGCGACCTCTTATATATATCCGAATATCAGACTCCAAATTACTTTTTTGAGCAACCTCTCTTTCAGAGTATAATTTTTTTAAGAGTCTAATTTTTGATAAAATGGACTTCTTGTTTCGAATTTTCAAAACTCTTCTCTGAATAAGATGTTTTTTCATAAATTGAATCGAGTTCAAATAATACGAAAATAAAACGGAATCCATTTGTGATCCAAGTAAGATGGCAACATAGATCACAAGAGTTTGAATTCAAAAAAAGTCGGATGGGCCCTCCCCCTCCCTTTCACTTTGATATGTAAGTGAGTGGCTTAAAAAATCCTTACATACCCTACCTCCGTGAATTTGCAAGGATACATTCTAAATCGAAATGCGAAAACCTCTATCTTTCTCTCTATCTTTCTTATATTTTTTTTTAATAAGACAGCCCCGATTTTTTATTTCATTTCTTGAAATCGAAACAAGAGGGTATTCGTGGTACTGATTGAATTCAATCAATCGAATTAAGTTTCTAAGACCGGTTTAGGGGAAAAGAACAATTATAGTAAAGAATGATGTAATCTGGACCCTTTTGTCTTTTTATCTATACAAAAGAGTCTAGCCTCCCGTATCAAATAGGATCCTATTTTTATTTATGATTAATCATCCCCCAGAATGAATTGGGAGTGGGGTCCATACGAGTTAGTGAGCAATGTAAGATCTCATAATCAATCGAGTTTCATATGGGTGAATTTTCTTTGAGCTGGAGGTATTTGATGTTTGGCTCTAATTAATAATTGGAAATGTATTTAATCATAATTAATAATTGAGACGGGGTCCATTCATATATCTTCATCCTCTATATTTACTTTTTACTTTCTTTTCTTTTTATTTTTATTCGTGTTCTTTTTTGTTTTATTTAGAAATAAAAAGAAATATTGCATTCATGCAATAAAATTAAAATAGAGGGTGAAATTAAATTCTTACTGAGGCTTCTTCCTCATAAATTAACTAACTATTCCTTTCATATCGAAGGAAAAAGGACTGGGTATTGACCGAAGCAATGACTATTCATGATTCCATAATTGAATCAATTACATACCGGTTCAAAACTAGAAAAATGTTATGGTAAAACTTCGTTTGAAACGATGTGGTAGAAAGCAACGTGCGACTTGAAGGACACGATCCGCTGTGGATTTTTTTTTATCCGCCATTTTAGATTGTAGATTATCTAGAAATGAATGGGCTCTTGGCTCGACATACTTTGTTCTGTTCTACTAGAATTCTCGTTTTTTGTTGGGGTGTAGTGTAAATAGGACATGATGGAGCTTGAGTAGAAAGTATTTGTTCATTTCGCAGGGGCAAGGATCTAGGGTTAATACCAATCAATAAGTTGTAACAAACTTCGTAAGTATATTTTCGATATATAAATCGAAAGAATCCGATTCGAGCAATTTTGAAATCCAAAACGACAATTTGTTGGAATTGGTAAAACTCTTTCGATGAAAAGTGTATCATGCAGGAATCAATTGTTCGTATGATTCTTTGATAGAAAAAAATCGCAAAAAGGGGTGTGTTGCCGCCATTTTTGAAAACGAAAGATCACCGAAGTAATGTCTAAACCCAATGATTCAAGGCAAAGATAAAAAGGATCCTGGAACAAGGAAATACCGTTTCAATTGTCTCAACAATTAGATCAGAATGGGAATTAAGAATCAAAAAATCGATTCGAAACGAGACAAAAAAAAGGGGTTAGAGACCACTCAAAAAAAGAAATCCCTAAAGATTTTCTTTTGGGCTATTTAAAAGTTATCCAACTTGAGTTATGAGAGTACGAATGCTTTTTTTTTTTCGAAAAAGAAGGACTTAAATCACACAATTTCTAATCATTTTTTCTCGAGCCGTACGAGGAGAAAACTTCTTATACGTTTCTAGGGGGGGTATTGTTCATCTACATCTATCCCAATGAGCTGTTTATCGAATCGTTGCAATCGATGCTCGATCCCGAAGAGAGGGAAGAGATCTTCGGAAAGTGGGTTTTTATGATCCGATAAATAATCAAACCCATTTAAACCTTCCTGCTATTTTAGATTTCCTTGACAAGGGCGCTCAACCTACAGGAACGGTTCATGATATTTCAAAGAAGGCTGGGGTTTTTAAGGAACTTCATCTTAATTAAACGCAATTGCATCGAGGGTATAGAATAAAAAAAGAGGGTGTGGATGACTCCTATATAGTTTTGTATAACTTTTTCTTTACTACCCCCCCCCTTTTTATTCTATTCATACCTACTTTTTATTCCTATTTAATATTGCTCCCATAAAGTATCATGTTCTGTAAGTATAAGGACAAAAAAAATAAGCAGAAGAACAAAAATCAATTTTATTGCTAGAATTTTATTGATATAAGATGCATATAAAAAAGATCAAATGAATACAACGAACTAATTTGATCGAGAAATCGAAAATTTACATTACTCGCAATCGAAACGGGGCGTTTTATAGTTTGTCGTTGTAAATCTATTAACAAATCACAAAACAAGGGATTCAACTTGTTTATTTTACTTATATTGATTGATTGAATCAATGTCAACCCGAGATTTCTTTTTTTTTTATTCTTTCAGCTATAGCTATGTATCCATTTGTATGTATGTATAGTAAATATGTAGTGCAAATCTAACGCAAGTTCTTTCTTTTTCTTTTCGATTTTTTTTTCAAAAGCATTTCTAAATTATTTCTTTTCTATATTATTTATTTATTTCATTTTCTAATTTTTTTTTATTTTAATTAAATTAATAAATTCATTCTTTTTGTTTTCGCTATTTTATTTTTTTAGATTCTTTTCTTAACATTAATATTCAACATTCACCGTCATATTGACAACAGCGTATCGAACAACTATAATTCGATCGTGGATAAGGATAAACGGATCCATTTATCTCCGTACCTATTTATCTCCGTAACAGAGGTTTGGTTTTTTTCTTTACTTCATTAAAAATTAAAGTAATGGGTTCGCTGGATTCGCTGTTATACAAGAAGTTTTTTTTTTATGTTCCCAATCGATTCTAAATTTTGTTAGTCGATTTCTTGCTAATTTAATATTTGGATTCCGTTGTGCAATTTCATTTCTTTTCTTTTATTTCTTTTTTATTCCGATTGTATCCACCCATTCGAATTATTCGGGTTGCTAACTCAACGGTAGAGTACTCGGCTTTTAAGTGCGGCTAGCATCTTTTACACATTTATATGAAACAAAGGATTCGTCCATACCATTGGGAGAGTTTGTAAGACCACGACTGATCCTGAAAGGAATGAATGGAAAAACCAGCATGTCGTATCAATGGAAAATTTTGAGAATACTTTATTCTGATTCAATGGCTTCAAAACGGGGTTTGAATTGTTGGCGCAGAACAAAAAATGGAATTCAAAGTTGGGTCGAGTGAATAAATGGATAGAGCCTTATGGTTCCAATTCTCGGGAAATAAAAAGGAACGAGCTTCTCTTCTGAATTGAATTTGAATAATTCCCCGATCTAATTAAACGTTAAAAAGATATTAGTTCCTAATGCGGGGAAGGGGTTTTCCGTGAGTCGATTAGCGATTTTTTTAATGAGTCCTAACTATGAGTTTGTCCCTATTATGGGTTGGAGATGAATGTGTAGAAGAAGCAGTATATTGATAAAGATATTTTGTTTTCCAAAATCAAAAGAGCGGTTGGATTGCAAAGATAAAGGATTTCTAACCACCTATTTATACTATAACAAACATAAACCAATTCAAAAATGAGAAAATCGAGAATCCGGTAATGAGTTTACCCGTTTCCAAGGTATCCATTTTTTTTACTACAATACTTTGTTTTGACTGTATCGCACTATGTATCATTTGATAATCCAATAAATACCTTACCTTTTGTTGCAATCTAATTTCAAATGAAAGAATATCAAATCCATTTAGAACTAGATAGATCTCAGCAACACAACTTCCTATACCCACTGCTTTTTCGAGAGTATATTTATGCACTTGCTCATGATCACGGTTTAAATAGATCGACGATTCCGTTGGAAAATGGGGGTTATGACAATAAATCTAGTTCACTCAGTGTGAAACGTTTAATTAGTCGGACGTATCAACGGATTCATTTGAGTATTTATGCTAAGGATTCTAATCCAAATCACTTTATTGGACACAACAATCAATTTTATTCGCAAATGATATCGGAGGGATTTTCAGTCATTGTGGAAATTCCATTTTCCCTACGATTAGTAGCTTTCTTAGAAGGGAAAGAAAAAGAAATGGCGAAATCTCATAATTTCCAATCAATTCATTCAATATTTCCTTTTTTCGAGAACAATTTCTCACATTTACACTACGTCTTAGATGTACTAATACCCTACCCCATTCGCCCGGAAATCTTGGTTCGAACCTTTCGCTATTGGGTAAAAGATGCCTCTTCTTTACATTTATTGCGATTCTTTCTTCATGAGTATTTTAATTTGAATAGTCTTATTACTCCAAAGAAATCAAATTCCATTTTTTCAACAAGTAATCCAAGATTTTTCTTGTTCCTATATAATTCTCATGTATATGAATATGAATCAATCTTCTTTTTTCTCCGTAACCAATCTTCTCATTTACGATCAACATCTTCAGGACTCCTTTTTGAGCGAATTTCTTTTTATGGAAAAGTAGAAGATCTTGTCCAAGTCTTTGTTAATGATTTTCAGGACTACTTATGGTTGTTCAAGCATCCTATCATGCATTATGTTAGATATCAAGGAAAATCCGTTCTGGCTTCAAAAGATATGCCTCTTCTGATGAATAAATGGAAATATTACCTTGTCAATTTATGGCAATGGCATTTTCACGTGTGGTCTCAACCCGGAAGGATTCATATAAACCACTTATACAAAGATTATATCGACTTTCTGGGCTATCTTTCCAGAGGGCGACTAAATACTTTGGTGGTGCGGAGTCAAATGCTAGAAAATGCATTTTTAATCGATAATGCTATGGAGCAGTTCGAGACAACCGTTCCAATTATTCCTCTGATTGGATCATT